AATAAGATGCCTGAATAAAAGGACTATTTTGATAGAATAGATCATGTAAATTAATTACTCTTATTATTTATCTAATATATGTGCCCCCACCACTATATTATATATAATAGAATTAAACTAAATCCTTAAAGATCAAAACTTTATGTACATCAATATACTAATATATACCTTTTTAATAAGAAAGGTAAGCTAATTAAGCTACCAGGTTCATACCCTGTTTATAGGAGTAATAACCCCCTCCTTTCTAATATACAGGAGAAAATCACTTTTTCTTTTAACCACAATATTAGGAACAATTTTAACAATAAGATCTAATAACTGGATTAGAATATGAATAGGGGTAGAGTTAAATATATTATCATTTATTCCATTAATATCTAAAACCAAAAGAAAAGCAAGAGCAGAGGCATCAATAATTTATTTTCTTGTACAAAGAATAAGAAGAATGATTTTAATATTTAGAGTATTAATAATAATAAATGAATCAACAATAAATATTATTTTTAATAATATTTTAATAATATCATTAATAATTAAATTAGGAGCAGCCCCCTTTCACATATGATTACCAGAAATAATATCTAAAATTAGATGAAATAATTGTTTGTTATTAATAACTTGACAAAAATTAGCACCTTTAATAATAATATCTAATGTTCAAATTAACCAAAAAACTTTATTTATAGCGAGAATTTTATCAGCTATAATTGGAGCTGTAGGAGGTTTAAATCAAAGATCTATACGTAAATTAATAGCTTATTCATCAATTAATCACTTAGGATGAATAATTTCAATTAATAAAATTCAAAATAATTGATTATTTTATTGAACAATTTATAGAATTATAAATGCATTAATTTGCTTTACATTTAATAAATATAATATCTTCTTCATTAATCAAATTAATATAATAAATTTAACAATGACAGAAAAATTTGGATATATCACTTCTATATTAAGAATAGGGGGTTTACCCCCATTCATTGGATTTCTCCCTAAATGAATTGTAATCCAAACTTTAACTCAAGATAAATTATATTTAATTCCAATCACCTTAATCATAATAAGAATAATTACATTATTTTTCTATATACGAACCATGACAAGAATATTTTTAAACAATATAGCTGTTAATAAATGAAATTTTTACAATAAAATGACAATTATACCAATATTAATAATTATATTCAATTTAAGTTTACCTATAATTATAGTATTAAACTTCACATAAAGCTTTAAGTTAAATTAAACTATTAACCTTCAAAGTTAAAAATATATCAAGTATAAGCTTTAAAGGAATTATCCATAACTTTAAACTTGCAATTTAATATCATAATTTGACTATAAAGCCTAATAATGATAAGAGGCATAACACCATAAATAAATTTACAATTTATCACCTAAATTTCGGCCACCTTATCATAATTGTATAAATGATTATATTCAACTAACCATAAAGATATTGGAACTTTATATTTTATATTTGGTATATGAGCTGGAATAGTAGGAAGAGCCATAAGTCTAATTATTCGAGTAGAACTTGGTCAACCTGGAGCATTTATTGGTGATGATCAAATTTATAATGTAATTGTTACAGCACACGCATTTGTAATAATCTTCTTTATAGTAATACCAATTATAATTGGTGGATTTGGCAATTGACTAGTACCATTAATAATTGGAGCCCCTGATATAGCATTCCCACGAATAAATAATATAAGATTTTGATTATTACCCCCTTCAATTACATTGCTACTAGCAAGTAGTATAGTAGAAATAGGAGCAGGTACAGGATGAACAGTTTATCCACCCCTATCTAGAAATTTATCTCATGCAGGAGCATCAGTAGATTTAGCTATCTTCTCATTACACTTAGCAGGTGTATCATCAATCCTAGGAGCCGTAAATTTCATTTCAACAATTATTAACATACGGCCAGTAGGAATAACACCTGAACGAATCCCTTTATTCGTATGATCAGTAGGAATTACTGCATTACTATTGTTACTTTCATTACCAGTTTTAGCCGGAGCTATCACAATATTATTAACAGATCGAAATTTTAATACTTCATTTTTTGACCCTTCAGGGGGAGGAGATCCAATCCTATATCAACATTTATTTTGATTCTTTGGTCACCCAGAAGTATATATCTTAATTCTACCCGGATTTGGGCTAATTTCCCATATTATTATGCAAGAAAGAGGTAAAAATGAAACATTTGGATCTTTAGGAATAATTTATGCAATAATAGCAATTGGATTATTAGGATTTATTGTATGAGCTCATCACATATTCACAGTGGGAATAGATGTAGATACACGAGCTTACTTTACATCAGCAACAATAATTATTGCAGTACCAACAGGTATTAAGATCTTTAGATGATTAGCTACTTTACATGGATCACAAATTAATTATTCACCGTCAAGAATATGAGCATTAGGATTTGTATTTTTATTCACAATTGGAGGATTAACCGGAGTAATTTTAGCAAACTCATCAATTGATATTATATTACATGATACTTATTATGTAGTAGCACATTTCCACTATGTATTATCTATAGGAGCAGTATTTGCTATTATAGGAAGATTCATCCAATGATATCCATTATTCACAGGAATAACATTAAATCCTAAATGATTAAAAATTCAATTCTTAACTATATTTCTAGGAGTAAATATAACATTCTTCCCCCAACATTTTTTAGGATTAAGAGGAATACCCCGACGATACTCAGACTACCCTGATAGATACACTGGTTGAAACATCGTTTCATCAGTTGGATCAACTATATCAATCATTAGAGTAATTATATTTTTAATAATTTTATGAGAAAGAATAGTAGCAAAACGAACTGTTATATTCCCAACTAATATAACTTCAAGAATTGAGTGACTACAAAAAACCCCCCCAATAGAACACTCATATAGAGAATTACCAATAATTACTGAATAATATCTAATATGGCAGATTAGTGCAATGAATTTAAGCTTCATTTATAAAGTAAATTACTTTTATTAGAAATATCAACATGAGGTAATATAATAATAATAGATGCTAATTCACCTTTAATAGAACAACTAATAATATTCCATGATTACACAATTATAATTTTAACTATAATTACCATTATAGTAGCATATATCATAACAACTATAATGTTTAATAGGATAATCAATCGATATTTATTAGAAGGACAAACTATTGAATTAATTTGAACCATAATACCGGCTATTACTTTAGTTTTTATCGCTTTACCATCATTACGATTATTATATATAATTGATGAAATAAACGAACCAACAATAACATTAAAAGTAATCGGGCATCAATGATATTGAAGATATGAATATTCAGACTTTGTAAATGTAGAATATGATTCATACATGAAACCCCAAAATGACATAGAAGAAAGTGATATACGATTATTAGATGTGGATAATCGAACAATATTACCAATAAATTCACAAATTCGAGTATTAATCACAGCAGCAGATGTGCTGCATTCATGAGCTGTACCTAGATTAGGTATTAAAATTGATGCAGTACCAGGACGATTAAATCAAGGGTCAATTAATATTAACCGACCAGGTTTAATATTTGGTCAATGCTCTGAAATCTGTGGAGCAAATCATAGATTTATGCCTATTGTATTAGAAGGGGTACCTATAAGCAATTTCATTAACTGATTAAAATCAATATCATTAAGTGGCTGAAATGTATAGCATTGGTCTCTTAAACCAAAATATAGTAATTTAACACTACTCTTAATGGCCTTAAAAGCTTAGTTTAAAATAAAACATTAATTTGTCAAGTTAAAAATATTATATTAATAGTTTTTACTTATGCCTCAAATAGCTCCATTATGATGGGAAACACTATATATCTTATTTACTATATTATTTTTAATAACTATAATTATTTTATATCATTTTAAAATACCTATGAAAATAATAAAGAGTACTCAAATTTATAATACTACTCAATTAAATTGAAAGTGATAACTAATTTATTTTCAGCATTTGACCCAGCAACTAGAATTAAAATATCAATAAATTGATTTAGATCTTTTTTAGGATTTATTATTATCCCATTAAGATTCTGATTTTTACCAAATCGAGTAAATGTTATAATTAATAATATTATCTATAAACTCCATTTAGAATTTAAATTACTATTAGGGGAAAGAAGAAAAGGGATAACATTAATAGGAATTACATTATTTATATTCATCTTAATAAATAATATAATAGGATTACTACCCTACATCTTCACAAGATCTAGACATTTAACATTTACTATTACCTTAGCTCTACCTTTATGATTAAGAATTATATTATTTGGGTGAATTAATCACACTAAACACATATTAGCACACTTAGTACCTGTAGGTACTCCTAATTTATTAATACCTTTTATAGTATTAATCGAAACAATTAGAAATTTTATTCGACCAGGAAGATTAGCAGTTCGACTAACTGCAAATATAATTGCAGGGCATTTATTAATAAGATTATTAGGAAATAGATCTATTCAATATAGAGGGTATATTTACTTAATTATTATTATCCAAATGCTATTAATAATATTTGAAATAGCTGTAGCTGTAATTCAAGCATACGTATTCTCAGTGTTAAGAACCTTATATACTAGAGAAGTGTAATATATGAAAATACACAGAAACCATCCATATCATTTAGTAGATCCAAGACCTTGACCCTTAACTGGTTCAATTGGAGCAATAACTTTAACATCTGGGATAGTTTTATGATTCCATAGTAATCAAATATATTTAATATGAATAGGATGAATAATTCTATTATTAACAATGTATCAATGATGACGGGACGTAATTCGAGAATCTACATTTCAAGGGAAACATACAATTAAAGTAACATCAGGATTAAAATTAGGTATAATCTTATTTATTATCTCTGAGGTATTTTTCTTCATCTCATTTTTCTGAGGATTCTTCCATAGAAGATTAGCACCAACAATCGAAATTGGTATAACATGACCCCCTAAAGGGATTCATGTATTTGACCCAATAGGGATTCCTTTATTAAATACTATAATCTTACTATGTAGAGGAATCACTGTAACTTGAGCTCACCATAGAATAATGGAAAGAAATCATAGCCAGACAACAAAAAGTTTATTTTTAACAGTAATACTAGGGATTTACTTTACAATATTACAAATATATGAATATATAGAAGCTAAATTTTGCATTAGAGATTCTGTTTATGGTTCTAGATTCTTCATAATAACAGGATTCCATGGAATTCACGTCATTATTGGGACATTATTTTTAATAGTATGTTTAAGACGACATGTTATATGTCACTTTTCAAGAACTCATCATTTTGGATTTGAAGCAGCAGCATGATATTGACACTTTGTAGATGTAGTATGATTATTTTTATATGTAACTGTATATTGATGAGGGAGTTAAATTATCCTTTTAGTATAATTATTATAATTAACTTCCAATTAAAAGATCTCTATTAGAGAAAGGATAATCATCACAGTAATCATATCAATATCAATTGGATTAATTATTTCAATAGGATTAATAATTTTATGCACAAATATTTCAAAAAAGTCAATTATAGATCGAGAAAAAGCATCACCATTCGAATGTGGATTTGACCCAATAAGATCAGCACGAACACCATTTTCAATCCAATTCTTTCTAATTGCTGTATTATTCTTAATTTTCGATATTGAAATTGCTATTATATTACCCATTATATTAACTATAAAAATTAGTATAAGAACAACATGAATTAGTACTATTACAATATTTGTGATAGTCCTGATTATAGGACTTTATTATGAATGAAAAAATGGGATACTAGAATGAGCAGAATAATTTTAGGGGATGTAGTTAAATTAACATTTATTTTGCAATTAAAAGATACTATAATAGTCTTCCTCATTAGATAATGAAGTAAAAATTACATTTAGTTTCGACCTAAACTTAGGGGTTAACCCCTTATCTATTAATTGAAGCCAAAATAGAGGCATTTCATTGTTAATGAAATTAATGATTTAATTATTTAATCCAATTAAAGAGAATTGAGGATTAATCTAAAAGAAGCTGCTAACTATCTTTTAAGGCAGTTAAACTCTGTCTAAATCTCTATTTATATAGTTTAATATAAAAACATCTCATTTTCAATGAGAAAATAAGAATCATCTTTATAAATATTTAAGGAGTAATTACTCATTATAATATCTTCAATATTAAGCTTTAAATTTAAGCTACTTAAATTAAATTATAATTAATAATAACATTAAAATTATAAATGTAATTATATATAATTTAATGTTATTGTATTGAAATGTAGAATAAATTGATCTTATATATTTAAAAAATCCTGATAAAGATCCAGAAACTAAAAATTCACCTCAACCATAATCCATAAAATAAAAATAATTTTTTGATAATGATAAACCAGAGATATATATTCCATATGTTCTAAAATAAGGTATAAATCATATTCTACCCATAAAAATTACAGGCAATGTATAAAAAAGGCCAAGAATTTTATCATTATAAAATATTAAAGAACACTCATAACCAATTCAAGCACCAACAATAACAAAAAATAAAGGTATTAATTTACACTCAATAGGAAATACTAATAAATCAGGAATAGGAATAATCAATCAATTTAAAACACTACCAAATATCACGGAAATAAATGTAAGAAAGAACATAGAAAGATTTATTAAAGAGTCCTCACTGACAGATTGAAAAGTAAATAATCCTGTATAACCTCCTAAACAGTAATAAATCAAGCGAAATCTATAAGAAACTGTCAATCCTACAGAAATAAAAAATAATATATAAACAAATAAATTATAACAATTAAATCTTAAAAATTCAAGAATTAAATCCTTACTATAAAACCCTGATAAAAAAGGTAAACCACATAAAGATAAAGAAGAAATACAAAAACATGTTATAGTATAAGGAATTTGATTAATTAATATCCCCATATGACGAATGTCTTGAGAATCATTTATACAATGAATAATTAAACCTGCACATAAAAATAACAATGCTTTAAAAAAAGCATGAGTTAATAAATGAAAATAAGAAAGAATAGGATAACCAATAAATAAGATTCTCATTATTAAACCTAACTGTCTTAAAGTAGACAAAGCAATAATCTTTTTCAAATCATATTCATAATTAGCCCCTAAACCAGATATAAATATTGTCAATAATGAAAGTAATAAAAAAAATGAAGTATTAAAATTATAAATTAAACTACTAAAACGAATCAATAAATAAACACCAGCAGTAACCAAAGTAGAGGAATGAACAAGAGCAGAAACAGGAGTAGGAGCTGCTATGGCTGCAGGAAGCCAAGAAGAAAAAGGGATTTGAGCTCTCTTAGTAAAACCACCTAAAACAATTAATATTAAAATTCAACTGTATCAATTATAATAACTATTAACATAATAAACATAATTTCAACTACCTAAATTAAAAATTCAAGAGATAGAAATAAGAATACAAACATCACCAATACGATTAGTTAAAACAGTTAACATACCCGCATTATAAGATTTATAATTTTGAAAATAAATAACCAAACAATAAGAAACTAAACCCAACCCATCTCAACCTAATAAAATACTAACAATATTAGGTCTAATAATAAGAAATATTATTGATAAAACAAATAAGAGAACTAAAAATAAAAATCGCAGTTTAAAAATATCAGAAATTATATAAGAACTTCTATATAATAAAACTATAGAAGAAATTATTAATACACAACCCATAAAAATCAGAGACATTCAATCAAATAATAAAGTTATAATTAAACTTACACTATTAAAAGAAATAAACTCTCAATCTAAAAAAATTAAATAATCTATTGACAAAAAAACCAATCCCACATTTAACATTATAATACTTAACAAAAACAAAAATAAGGATCAAAACTTATATATACATAAACGATTAATGGGTCAAGAGAATAAATTTCACCTAAAATACCACAAATTATTATTCTATATTAAACTATCTCAACCCTATTAAAAATATAATGAAAATAAATCAAATTTTAGAATTAAAAAATTTAAAGGAATTCAATGAAGCATAATTAAAAAGTACTCACGCAAAGTACCTGAAGAAATAAAATATAACCCACTATAAATAAATCCATGTTGAGTAAAAGAATACAAATAAATTCTATAACAACATCTAAAAAAAGAAATTATTATTAATAATAAAAATGTAAATTTATCTCAGCCAACTATAGTATTAATAATATAAATTTCACCTAAAAGATTAAGTGAAGGAGGGGATGCCATATTTCTAGAACATAGTAAAAATCATAATAAAGATAAACTAGGCATAATATTAATCAATCCCTTATTAATAATAAATCTTCGACTATGAGTACGCTCATAAATAATATTAGCTAAACAAAACAAACCAGAAGAACAAAAACCATGGCCAACTATTAAAATTAAAGACCCTAACAACCCATAACTTATATAAGATATAATACCACAAATAACCATGGCCATATGAGCCACTGAAGAATATGCAATTATAGATTTAATATCAGTTTGGCATAAACAAAGCAAACCAACTATAAAAGCACCATAAAGTCTAATAGATACTCAAATATAAGTATAAGAGACAGAGTAATTAGAGAGAAATATACCAACGCGAAATAAACCATAACCCCCTAATTTTAATATAATTCCAGCTAAAATTATAGAACCAGAAATTGGGGCCTCTACATGAGCTTTAGGTAATCAAAAATGAACAAATACCATAGGTATTTTAACTAAAAAGGCTAAAATTATTGATAAATACAAGTAAATATTTATTTCAATTGAAATAAATCAAAAATTTAAAGTAAAATTATCATTAAAAATATAAAAAATACCAATTAATATTGGCAAAGAAGCAAAAAGAGTATAAAAAATAAGATAATAACCAGCTAACAATCGCTCTGGCTGATATCCCCACCCAAAAATCAAAAAAAGGGTAGGGATAATAGATATTTCAAAAGAGAGATAAAAGATAATTATATTATCAGCACTAAAAGTTAAAAATAAAGACAATATTATAAAAATTATCATAAATAAAAATTCTGTTGAATTTTCATTCTTTTTATAAATAATATATCTCGCCATAATTATTAAAAACAAAATTCAACATGTTAAAGACAATATTCTATAACTTAAAACATCAATTCTAAAAACACCACTAATTATTGATAAGAAATTTATTGAATAATTTATATTTACAAATATAAATGCAATTATTATATAGCACAATATTGTTAACCATCAATAATTTATTAAAGGGATTAAAAAAAGAATTATAAATAAATATTTTATCATGATAAAGTATTTATACTAGATAAATAATCATTGCCATGACTACGAACCAATATAACTAAAATAGATAACCCTAAAGCCCCCTCACAAACAGAAAATACTAAAAAAATTAGAGAATAATATAATTCAAAGTTATAATTTATTATAACTAAAACTAATAAGAAATAAACTGAAAGAACTATAAACTCCAAACTCAGTAAAGAAAGAAGGATATGTTTACGTGTAGAACAAAACACAATAATACCACAAATTATAAAAATAATAAGCATATAATTAATTGTTAAAATAAGTTTTAATAGTTTAATATAAAACAATGATCTTGTAAATCATAAATAAGTCTAAGACTTTTAAAACTTCAGTAAAAGGCTAAGCCCATCATTAATCTCCAAAATTAAAATTTTTTATTTAAACTATTTACTGTAATGTCAATTCTCTATATAATAATAGTCTCATTATCTTTATTATTTTTATGATTAAAACATCCATTAAGTATAGGATTTGTATTAATTTGTCAAACAATTATTATTGCAATATTAACAGGAATAAGAATAGGATCATTTCTTTTATCATACATCATTGTTATCATTATAATAAGAGGAGCTTTAGTATTATTTATTTATATGGCAAGAGTAGCTTCAAATGAAAAATTTCAAACACCTGTAATATTAACATTCTTTTTTCTTATTATAAATATTATAATTTTTATATCACAAGATGAGATAAGTAAAAGTAATAGATTTATAAATAATTCCATAAATATAAAAATTGACGAAATCATATTAACAAAATTATTTAACACCTCAACAGCAATTATTACAATAATAATAATTATATATTTATTACTATCTATAATTGTGGTATCTAATATTGCAAGATCAGCAGAAGGGCCACTACGAGTTAAAATATAATATGAACAAACCAATACGAAAATCCCACCCATTATTAAAAATTATAAATAGATCATTAATTGATTTACCATCTCCTGCATCAATTTCACTATGATGAAATATAGGATCACTCCTAGGAATATGTTTAATAATTCAGATTATCAGAGGAATCTTCTTAGCAATACATTATACTGCTAATATTGAATTAGCCTTTAATAGAGTAATTCACATTTGTCGTGATGTTAATAATGGATGATTAATTCGATATACTCATGCAAATGGAGCATCTTTATTCTTTATTTGTATATATTTACATATTGGTCGAGGGTTATATTATGGATCATATAAATTAATTGAAACTTGATATGTAGGAGTAATTATTTTATTAATTACTATAGCAACTGCATTTTTAGGATATGTTTTACCATGAGGACAAATATCATTATGAGGAGCAACAGTAATCACTAACTTATTATCAGCTGTACCATACTTAGGAAATGATTTAGTTAAATGATTATGAGGAGGATTTTCCGTGGATAATGCGACTTTAACACGATTCTTCACATTCCACTTCTTATTACCATTCGTAATTGCAGCTATGGTTATAGTACATTTACTATTCCTTCACCAAACAGGTAGAAATAACCCTTTAGGAGTAAATAGTAATTATGATAAAGCACCATTTCATCCTTATTTTTCAATTAAGGATTTAATAGGAATATTAGCAACAATAACAATATTTTCAATATTAATTCTTTTAGAGCCACGAATATTAGGAGACCCAGAAAATTTTATTCCAGCTAACCCTTTAGTAACTCCTGTTCATATTCAACCAGAATGATACTTTTTATTTGCATATGCAATTTTACGATCAATTCCTAATAAACTTGGGGGGGTAATAGCTATAATTGCATCAATTGTTATTATTATATTACCACCAATCACAAATAAAAACAAATTCCAAGGAATAACATTTTATCCTTTAAATAAAACTATATTCTGAATATTTAGAGTAGTAATTATTTTATTAACATGAATTGGTGCTCGACCAGCTGAAGAACCATTCATCTTTACCGGACAAATATTAACAATCGTATATTTTAGATACTTTATTATTAATCCTATTATTTTAATAATTTGAGATAAACTTAATGAATAGTCAATAAATTTTAGATAAATTTATACCTTGAAAGTATAACAGGGGAGTTAAATTCTTCCATTGACTTTTCACTTAAATAAATGAATTAATTACTTAATAATATCATTAATAAAATACTAACAAAAAATAAAAAATAATTTAATGATAAAGGTAAAAACATCTTTCAAGTTAAATATATCAATTTATCATATCGGAAACGGGGTAAAGTACCACGAACTCAAATAAATCAAAAAATAATAAATGTAATTTTTAAATAAAAAAAAATAGAATATAAATCACAGCCTAAAAATATAATTACAGTCAATATTCTTATAAAAATAATATTTATGTATTCAGACAAAAAAATGAAAGCAAATCCTCCACTTCTATATTCTACATTGAATCCTCTAACTAACTCACTTTCTCCCTCAGCAAAATCAAAAGGGGCACGATTAGTTTCAGCTAAAATAGAAGATATTCAACTAAACAATAAAGGAAAAGAAAATAAACAAAATCAAACATAACCTTGATAAATTATAAAATCTATAAAATTAAATCTAAAAACAAATAAAACAAAACATATTATAATAATAGACATAGAAACTTCATAAGAAATAGTTTGAGCAACAGAACGTAAACCACCTAACAAAGCATAATTTGAATTAGAAGATCAACCAGATAATATAACACCATAAACCCCTATGCCAGTACAACATATAAAAAATAAGAATCCGTAATTAAAATTAAATACATTAACCACATAAGGATATAATAATCATAAAGAAAAAGATAACAATAATATAAAAATTGGTGAAAAGTAATAAATAATATAATTTGATTTAAAAGGGAATAATTGCTCCTTAAAAAAAAGCTTAATCCCATCAGAAAAAGGCTGTAATAAGCCTAAAAATCCAACCCTATTAGGGCCTTTACGCAATTGAATATAACCTAAAACCCTTCGCTCCAATAAAGTTACATAAGCCACTGACAAAAGAATAAAAACAATAGTTAATATATAATTTACAATAAACATAAATTTACTTAGTATAGTATAGTTAATATATAATATTATATAATCCTAAAAATTTATCTTTACAAAGTAAATACTACTTGTAATAAACATCACATAAATAAATTCTAAATTTACCGCACTATATCTGCCAAAGTAGTAATATTAATTATATTCAATAATTATAGAATATCTATTATATTGGGTCCTTTCGTACTACAAAATAAACACTATTTTAAAGATAGAAACCAACCTGGCTCACGCCGGTCTGAACTCAGATCATGTAAATATTTAAAGGTCGAACAGACCTAGAAATTTAGCTGCTACACCAAAATCTTAATTTAATCCAACATCGAGGTCGCAAACTCCTATATCGATAAGAACTCTCCATAGAAATTACGCTGTTATCCCTAAGGTAATTTAATCTTGATATCCATAATATAGGATCATTAAAATACTAATTAATAATATTATTTAATAAAGAAAGTTAATAAAATTTCCCTGTCGCCCCAACAAAAATATAATTATTTTTTAAAATAATAAACCCCTAAATATAATAAAAACTAAATATATTAAAATTCTATAGGGTCTTCTCGTCCCATAAAAAAATTTTAGCTTTTTAACTAAAAAATTAAGTTCAATATTTAAAATAAAGAAAGTTAATATCTCATCAAACCATTCATACAAGCCTACAATTAAAAGACAAATGATTATGCTACCTTCGCACAGTCAAAATACTGCGGCCCTTTAATATACATCAGTGGGCAGGCCAGACCTGAAATAAAACACCAACAGGACATGTTTTTGATAAACAGGTGAATATTAAATTTGCCGAGTTACTATAATTTAAATAAAAAAAATTACTAATTTTATCATTATTACTTTCAATTATAAATTAAATAAAATACTTTAATATAAATTTAAACCATAAATAAATAAAATATATCTTATAATATAAACTATAACGAAATTTATGATGGAAGTTTCTAATCCTACAACTATTTTGATAAATATAATGGTTATAAAAATATTTATAAGCTTATCCCTATAAATATTAGACTAATTAAAGCAAGGCAATAATAAAATTAACTCCTGAATAAATAATTAGACCTTAATTAAATTAATTTATTAAAGAACCAGATATTTATAAATGAATGGCATATAACCCTATAATAAATTTTCAAATAATTATGAAACATTAAAAAGCAAAAAATTATATCTCTTATAATTTCGGGATATTAACTCATAAGTTAAATAAATAGATAAACCCTGATACAAAAGGTACAAATAAAAAATTCTACTTATAATATAAAAAAATATAACCTTCACAGTAAAATTAACTATAAAACAAGATGATTAATTCAATAAAATTAATACTAAAAAGAAAATTATTTTTATTAATAAAAATTATAAATAAGATACATTAATTAATAATAAATTATATCAAATTAATTTGAATCGCACAAATAAAACATTAATGTAAATAATATTTAGCCCTAGGCATAATTTGTATAATTCCAGGCTCATCTTCCGATAAGCCTACTTTGTTACGACTTATCTCATCTTAATTAATGAGAGCGACGGGCGATGTGTACTTAACCAAGGACATATATCATTTATAATAAATAATACAAATTACATTCAAATCCAATTTCATAAAAATAATACAATTTATATTTAATCCAAAATTATATAATTATTGTAACCCATCTCAACCCTTAAAATAACTGCACCTTGACCTGATATAATTTAAATAAATAATAAACGAGAATTTATTCTAATAAAACACTCATAAACAGAGATATACAAATAAATTTTTAAGGTAAAATTTATCGTGGATTATCAATTAAAGGACAGGTTCCTCTGAAAAGATTAAATCACCGTCAAATCCTTTTGATTTAAAGATCAAAAACTAATAGTATCATGAAAACTTACATTTCAAATAATAGGGTATCTAATCCTAGTCTAATTTAAAAATTTCTTATAAATTTATAAACCATAATTAAATTAAAATATAATAAATTTCACCTAAAAAATAAATAAATTAACTATTAAAATAAAATTAAACATAAAATAACAAATAAATTAACTATGACTAATTGTGTAACCGCAGCCGCTGGCACAATTTTTGCTAGTCAAATTTATAAGTAACTATATCTTTTTAATAAAATAGTATAAAATTAATAACTGCATAAATATAAATTATTCCCCATTTAGAAAAATAATATTAAGGGCAAAAACTTACATGTATAAATCACCATAAATAAACATTAAATAATAAACTAGAATTAAATTTACATATTAACATTTATAACATTTAACGAAAACCATGTCAGTGGAACAAATTTAACTCCCTCTCCTCCTAGTCCTATTACTCTACTACAGCCCTCCACGACCCTCCGGCTCCCGGATGGAAACAAGAACAACATGAAATATTACATATATATATGTTCCATATGGTTAAATAATTCCATATGTTCTATCACATATATTGTGATAGACTATCCAGCTCGATTACTCTCGCTTTAAATCATTTAATGTATCTTATTTATATTATAAGATATATTTTATTTATTTAAATAATCTAGCGAGATATGTCAAGTGACTCTGGTAGTTTCATTACACAAACATTCCTAACTAATAAATAGTTGCATATTCTATATTTACCCTCCAACCATAGGCGGTCCTGGCGGCCCCCCTGCTAATTATAACTTATTATAGATCTTTGTATATACTTACCCCCCACGGGTTAAGCTATCTAAAACCAACAAGTTAGTTAACAAAGAAACTTTAAAACTTAATCAATTCTTCGAATTATCGAATATAAAATATTATTTTTTAATTGTAGGAACATCTTGTACATTACACTACTTAAGTATACATATATATTATATACATATAAATCATAAAGCCTGGTGTGTAAACTGTTCCTACAAATTAATTATTTATTTATCTAATATATGTGCCCCCACCACTATATTACATTAAATAATTTATAATTATAGTATTTTTAGCTAATTAAGAATAATTCAATAATTTATTAAATAATTTATAATTATAGTATTTTTAGCTAATTAAGAATATTAAATTGTTCCAACCATAAAAATTACTAATTTTAGTTAATTAATTAGTGTGTAAAACACT